GCAGTGGAAAACCAGATAGCTACTATTTACACCGGAATAAATGGATATCTTGATGCGTTAGAAATAGGACAGGTAAATAAATTTCTTGTTGGATTACGTACCTACTTAACAAAGAATAAACCTAAATTCCAAGAAATTCTATCTTCTACCAAGATATTCACCGAAGAAGCTGAAACCCTTTTGAGAGAAGCTATTCAGGAACAGATCAAACTCTTTCTACTTCAGGAACAAACATAAATGTAAAAGGATCTTTTTTTCTATTCTCTATCTAGAATAGATATATAGAAAGAAATTGCGTCCAATAGGATTTGAACCTATACTAAAGGTTTAGAAGACCTCTGTCCTATCCATTAGACAATGGACGCCTTTTATTCCTATATTCCTATTTTTAAATTCTTTTTTCTGAAAAAAAAAAAAAGAAGAAAGAAAAAAGGATTAGAGGGATTTAGGTAATACAATAAAAAGAAGGATGCATATCAAAAAGTATAATGCATCTGTATATCATATGAAGTGATAATATATAGCGGGTAGCGGGAATCGAACCCGCATCGTTAGCTTGGAAGGCTAGGGGTTATAGTCGACGTTGGTTGATCATTTTTAACATCTCTAATTCAAAACCGAACATGATATTTTGTTTTCATTCGGCTCCTTTATGGAAGATCTATGTATTCCCATCAGAGAAAAGAATGAGACCCATAACATCTATGTCAGCTTTTTTTACGAATGCATCTAGAGCTACTCGCTTTTTAGATGATCCCTATAGAAGAGGGGGATTCTATCAAATCTTTCTAGTCTCTAGTCTAGTTACTTCGTTCCTTATTTCTTTTAAACTCGCGGGATCCTAAGGAAAAGGATTTTGTTTCTACCGAGCTGAAATAAGAAGCCGAGGGTTCTAGTAAACCAAAACCATCATTTTCTAGCTATTTGGCTTCAATTTCCTCCTTTTTTAGCTAAAAAATTGAAGATTTAGTTACGATTGAAAGTTTTGTACTATAATCCATAGATCCTTTATTAATACTCATTTAATTGGAAGAATGGAACCAATCAAAGAAATTATGCTTCTCGACTCCATAATCCAATTTTTTTATCAAAATTATGATTGCAGAAATCGCGAGAATGTATATTCTTACCTCAAATGTCCTATTGAGGGGTAAAGGATTCAATCTTTTTAAGAAATAAAGTTTTTGATCGGAATATGAAATATGAAAAAAAAATAGAAAGACCTCTTAACTATTGAAGCTGTTAATAGAACGAATCGCACTTTTACCACTAAACTATACCCGCTACATATTCATTATTGGATATAAATGGATCTTTTGTCCAACAAAGTAATTAGACACAGTCAAGATAGCATCAGAATCATGAAGGTTTTAGCATGAATACATATTTTGTTCCGCCGCAGTGCGGGATTGAAAACTTGAAGAAAGAAAAAGAATAGGTAGAATAGCAAAAAGTTTAGTCAAATTCCAATAGTGTACTAAAGTCATAAGTATCCTTTTTGAAACCTCCCTTCGCTTGAACCGCCAGATTTTAGGAATTCGGTTAAATTGGGATTTAACTTTCATTTAGAATGAGATTTGTTCTTCATTAATAAATTTCAAAATCTTATACTTAAGAATAAGAAAAGAAAGACGAAAGATATTAGTACTATATTACTATATACTTAATACTTAAATATACTTAAAATACTTTAATATACTGTAATACTATTACTCGAAAACTTTTACTATTTTTACTATAAAGACTGAATATTCTAATTTAGACTCATTTATAACCTATCTAATTTGCTATAATTATAATATAGAATACAGTAAGAATAGATAATTTCTTTTTTAAGAATTTATAAGAATTAGTAACGGCAATGAAAATTACTCTTCTTGTTTAAATAACAATTTCTATTCGTTGGAACAAAAGAAGTACTGGCCGGGCCAGTACTTATACTTAACCAGACCGGGAAAATGAACCTTTTGTACAAAATAAAAGAAGTAAGGTCTTCTTTCTATTGGATAAATCTGTTTCGAATCATTGAAGGAAAATAAGATCTTTACGTGTGAAATCACATGAAGAATTTTCAATTTGGAATGAGGAGAGATGGCTGAGTGGACTAAAGCGTCGGATTGCTAATCCGTTGTACGAATAATTCGTACCGAGGGTTCAAATCCCTCTCTCTCCGACCCCTAGATTTCAGAATTGAAAGAAATTTCGATTATTTTTTTTTTATAAATCTTTGACCTATGAAAAAAGAAAGTAAAAATGAATCTCATCTCTTTTTTTATTCTCCACGCCCAGGATTACGCCCCGGATCATTAGATAAAAATCCGAAGATGAATAGAGAAACAAAGAATATTACTACTGTGTAAACAAATAGTTTCAGAGTGAGCATTACAAATCTCCAAGATAAGATAATATCATTTTTTTTAAGGAAATAGATCACCTATTTTACGACACACACTATACACTATTTTGATATGACATTATAAAGATAAAAAAAACTTCTTTTTTTTTTTAGCAAATAAATTATGAATTGAATAGAGATTCCATTTTTATCGAAAACTTAAAGCAGCTTGCCAAACAAAGGCTAAGAGAAGAAAGAGTAAAGGGATAACCGGCATAACGTCTACAATTGGATTGAGAAAGGCATAAGCCTCGGGCAATTTGGCGAAGAAAAAACTACTTGAATAAAGGGTAGAATTAAGACAGATACAGATTAAACTAAAGATATTAAACATAACAAATATTCTTTTCTTGTTTGTTCTTAAAGATTCAAATTAAATTGAAATGATAATAAATTATCAGATTGTATTGAGTTGTTTTTCTAAGGGAAAATTTAAGATGAATAGATAAATAATAATACAAGGAATTATATTTTCATATAATTATAATATATTAATTGAATTATAAATAATGATCAATTAATCTTTTTGATTCTATATCTATTGTGTTGAATTCTAGCGATAACATGTCCTATATTTCTTTTGGTTGGTTTTTGACGAATAACCAATATTTATCTTAGTTTTTCTTAGACCAAATAAAAATGGGGCGTGGCCAAGTGGTAAGGCAATGGGTTTTGGTCCCGTTACTCGGAGGTTCGAATCCTTCCGTCCCAGATCGTTTGCATAAGAAACGAAAGATTCTTCTCTATTGAAATTGAGAATTTCATTAAAAGATTTTCTGTTGAATGTTGGATACAATGTTATCCAATCTGAATTCTAAGAATGATTCTTAGAATCATATATTTTTTTTCCTTCTTTTTCTTTACTAAAGTTTATTAAAGTATTTTATTATTCAATAATTCGTGATTACTTTTGTTAACGATTATTTTTTTTATATGATGGAGATGGATGTTAAAAGATCAGAATATGAGGATTCTGATTTTCTCTTCGATCTTATCTTACACGAGATTCTTTTTACTCCATAATAATGAAAACAAAGAAATTTTATTCTCAAACTATATCTCTTTTTTCAATTAAATGAAAATCATATTTAATTAGAGATGGTAAATAATAAGTAAATCATAATATTAGAATCATAAAATCAAATTTCATAATTGTCTATTTTTCTTATTAAGAATATCTTATTAGTCTATTATTGTATATCTATTATTGTATAATTGAATATTTAATTTTTAATTTATATTAATATTTAAGATTTTAATAAAATATTGATTAGTTAGTTAGTAGTTAGTAAAGTTAGTGATAGTATTTAGTGAAAGTACATAAAAATTTTTATCCATTCATGGGGATTTATTTTTCATTGGAATAAAAGTAAAGTAAAAGAGTAAAGTAAAAGTCTTTTTTTGAGGTTTCTAATTTCTTTTTTTTTTAAGAAAAAGAGGGATCTTTTATGATGGACAATCCCGAAAGATCTGTTGAAGATGTAAATAAGTTTGCTTAAAAATGATTTGTTTTTTTTCATGTTATATTAGTAATATGAAAAATATGGGGTAATTTTAAGTGAAATCCTTTCCGGATAAACATTTATCTATAAGTATATATTATTATGTATCGGTTCAGTCAATGACTATTCATGATTCCATATTGAATCAATTGCATACGGTTCAAAATCAAAATAAAATTAGAGGGATGTTATGGTAAAACTTCGTTTGAAACGATGTGGTAGAAAGCAACGTGCGACTTGAAGGACATGATTGGCTGTGGATTCTGACATCCACCATTTTCTATACGAATGAAGGTGCTCTTGTCTCGACATAGTTTGTTCTGCTAGGAACCTTATTTAATTTGTCTTGGGTTGCTAAATAAATATATTAATGGTATATATCAAGGTATAGCATATGATGGAGCTCGAGTAAAAATGATTGATTCATTTATTGGGGAAATAATCTAGGGTTAGTTACAATCAATAAGTTAGACCAACTTTGTAAATATATCATCAATCTTAATCTAAATATAGATAAATGGAGAGGCTAAAATTTGTCGAAATTCTCGAACTTTTTCGATTAAGAGTGTATCACAAAGGGATCAATCTTTCGTATGATTTTTCCCTTTTCCATAGAAAGAACAAAAAACAAAAGGTATGTTGCTGCCTTTTTGAAAAGGAGTAAGGATCACCGAAGTAATGTCTAAACCCAATGATTTCATAAAGCGCAAAGCAAAGACAACAAATTCCGGAACAAGGAAACACTATTTTAACTTGTCTCAACAATTGGATCAAAATGAGTAAAAAAAAATATATATCCGAAAGGAGACAAAAAAGGAGGTTAGAGACAGCTCAAGAAATTTTAAGGATTTACTCTTGAACTCTTTCAAAACTACCCAACTTGAGTTAGGAGTACAAATGAAATTTCTTTTTCTGTAAAGAAGAAAAAAAAAGGCTCAAATTACAGTCTCATTCTTTCTGGATCCATATTTTTTTCTATTTCTATCTATAGAAATAGAAATTATAGACAGAAAAATCATTTTTTCTTGAGCCGTATGAGGAGAAAACTTCCTATACGTTTCTAGGGGGGCATCTTTTATCTATATCTATCCCAATAAGCCATCTATCGAATCGTTGCAATTGATGTTCGATCCCGAAGAGAAGGAAGAGATCTTCAAAGAGTGGGTTTTTATGATCCGATAAAGAATCAAACTTATTCAAATGTTTCTGCTATTTTATATTTCCTTGAAAAAGGCGCTCAGCCCACAGGAACTGTTTATGATATTTTAAGGAAGGCGGAATTCTTTAAAGAATTCCAAGTTTCTTTTGATAAAAAAAGAAAGGTAACACAAGAATCATGAATAAAAAAAGGATAGGATAACGAGTACCTATCATTGTATAATTTTTTATTCAAAGTTTCTTTTTTTGTTGTTCTATTCATACTTATTCTATTCTTATTTTTATTCTTTGTATTTTTTTCTCACTTCTTGTTGTGGAACCCCCCAACAAGGGGGGTAATCTTTCTTCTTGTATTGTACTTTTCTTTTTTAGATTAAAGAAAACTTATATTTTTTCTATACTTTACCTTATCCCCTATTTTTTTTGCCGCTCAAATTTTGATTCTTTATGTTGTGCTGATCCAACACAAATTTCTATATAATTTCTTTAAATTTGTTTTCAAAAAATTCCATTCATATTGACAATGGCGCATCAAACAAATATAATTTGATCGTATATAAATAGATCTTTTTATCCCCATTCCCTATTTGCTCTTTACTTTAGTAAAATGGATGAGTTTGCTGAATTTTTTTTTATTTTGATCATATATACACTTCATATTGATCTCGGGTTGCTAACTCAATGGTAGAGTACTCGGCTTTTAATTGCGACTATGATCTTTTACACATTTGGATGAAGAAATTCGTCTAGACTATTGGTAGAGTTTATAAGACCACGACTGATCCTGAAAGGTAATGAATGGAAAAAAGAGCATGTCGTAAAAGAAATATAAAAATAATATAATCATAGAAAAATAAGATTTCTATTACTCAGAATAAAAATAGAACGATGATTTTTCTTTTTAGAACAACAATTTTAAAATTCAGTAAACTATTTTTGGTCTAGTGAATAAATGGATAGAGCCTTATGGCTCCAATTTGATTAAGACAAAAAAGCAACGAGCTTCCCTTCTTAATTTGAATGATTACCCGATCAAATTACTAATTATACGTTAAAAATAGATTAGTGCCTGATGTGGGAAAAGGTTCTCTTGTGAATTGTGAGTGCACCTTTGATTCTTTTTTTTTTAATCCTAATTATTCTTTATTGTGGGTAGGAGACGGATGTGTAGAAGAAATAGTATAGTGATAAAAAAAAAATAATTTTCTTTTTCCAAAGTCAAAAGAGTGATTGGTTTGCAAAAATAAAAGATTTTTACACCTTTTTCTTATTTGTTATTTTCTTTTATCGTTATTCTAGATTCTTAGTTATATTAACAAGGAAAAGAAAACCAAATAGTATAGAAAGGTAAAGGAAAAAGATCTGTATATCTGTAGATTGGGCTCTCTGTCTCCGGGGTATATATTCTTTATTTGTTCTTACTTTTCTATAATCTTTTACTTCTTAAGATTCTCATTATTTTTTTTTACATCATAATACAGTATAAAAGTATATATTAATACTAGTTAATACTAGACTCTATTATTAGAGTTTATTCTAGTTATAAGCTATACTATTTTATTCTAAATACTATCTTAGTATAAGAGAAACAATATACTATATACAACATAAACATACGCCGTTCTGACCATATCGCACTATGTATCATTTCATAACAATAACACAAGAAGCGTCTATCTTTTTTAATTACAGTAGAAATGTATTTAAATGGCAAGATTGGAAGGATATTTAGATTGAAAAAAGATAGATTTCGGCAACAAAGCTTCCTGTATCCGCTACTCCTTCAGGAGTATATTTACTCACTTGCTCATTCTCATAGCTTCAATAGTTTTATTTTTTATGAACCTGTGGAAATTGTTGGTTCTGACAATAAATCTAGTTTAGTACTTGTGAAACGTTTAATTACTCAAATGTATCAACAGAAATCTTTGATTTCTTCGGTGAATGATTCTAACCAAAATGAATCTTGGGGGTACAAGAATTCTTTTTCTTCTCATTTTTATTCTCAAATGGTATTAGAAGGTTTTGGAGTCATTCTAGAAATTCCATTCTCGTCGAGATTAGCATTTTCCCTTGAAGAAAAAAGAATACAAAAATATCAGAATTTACGATCTATTCATTCAATATTTTCCTTTTTAGAGGATAAATTATCACATTTAAATTATGTGTCAGATCTACTAATACCCCATCCCATCCATCTGGAAATCTTGATTCAAATCCTTCAATGCTGGATCAAAGATGTTCCTTCTTTGCATTTATTGCGATTGTTTTTCCACGAATATCATAATTTGAATAATCTCATTACTTCAAAGAAATCGATTTACATCTTTTCAAAAAGAAATAAAAGATTCTTTTTGTTCCTACATAATTCTTATGTATATGAATGCGAATATCTCTTCCTGTTTCTTCGTAAAAAGTCTTATTATTTACGATCAATATCTTCTG